CTTTTTTTCTTTATCTTTAGAGAAGGGCTTTGACCGGCTTGTGCGATTGCAGAACACCAACGGAACACTTTACCCCACTGACCTGCTAGTGTGCAATGACGACCGGCCCGCAAGCCACTCCCCATTTTCTTTTATTAGTCGCTATTGATTCTGTTCTAAATGCTACTTGCTTATTTACGATATTTTCTTTCACAAAGTAGCGCATCTACATAGCATAGCTGAAGACCAAAAAGCTGCTCCCATAGCATTACGTAGGCTTAGCTTAGCCTCTCTCTCTATCTATATGACGATATGCAAATATCACCTTCAGTTTCGAAAGGCTTAACGCACGGGAAGGGGATTTGACTTCGACGAAGGAGATAAGCTACAACGATCCTTGTATGTAGAGGTCTCGATAATTGAAGTGCGGAAAAAGACATAGGAAATGGCTACGCTCTTTCTCGCTGTTGTTCCTCAAACACTGACACTGAGATAGCAAGGAGTATATCTACCGTCACGGAACTTCTTCATTTTCCCGCCCGACAGAGGGCTGCTTCAAACGGTATTACCGTCGACCAAGGAAAGTCTTGCCTTTTTTCTCCTCCGTTAAGAACCTCTTCCGGGCATGCCCCTGAGACTAGTGCTACTCCCCGCCTTCAAAAGCCCATCTGAGATCGAATGACAGTTTTTTTTTATACGATCAGATCTGCAGCGCTTAATGATTCAATCACAGCTGATACGCATTCAATTGCAGCTACTTCGAAAAAACTTCCAATTATTTCTTCAGACCGGCTTCCCAGAGAGCCAACGGATTGGATTTATCCCCATATGGAATTGGGTGAGGGATTCCCTTAAACCAGAGCACCTAAAAAGCGAGAACAAGCTAAAAGGCTGCTTTCTCTCTTGAAGGAATCCAACTCCATAGAAGGACTGATAGAGCGATTGACTCACTTAGAGCAGCTGGAAGGGCTTACCCTTGAACTCTAATTGGAGATTAAGCTCGCTATCAAAGCACTCAGCACTTCCACTTTTCATTACTGGAAACACAGGTGCGTAAACACCAAGAAAAGGAAAACAGTACGCCGATAAAAGAAAGGCACTTGCCACCTCGAAAACTGAGACAAAGTTAAAAAGCAAATTCAATACTCCACCCTCCATCGTACATAAAAGCGGACACGGAAGAGCTAGTTCATAGGGCTCAGTCATGGGACCGACGGTGAAAAGCTCGGGATGATGATGGGGCTAGCAACCTGTCCTCCAAGAAGCGTCATCTCTTGGGCGCTTTCTTTCCCCTTTTTTCTTTCTCATACTCATTCTGGTAGACGATTTCAGTAATGAAAGGGGTCGGAACTCATCACATTACTGGGTAGATCAGTTGGGGGATAAGGGTTGACGTTCAATAAAGGTCCTTCTCATTATATCGAAGAAAAGTTAGGCCAGTAGTGCTCCAGCGATGGCGATTCTAACCCCTTTCCTGGTAGTAGAGAGAGAGATCCGCATAAGCAAGCCGTGCTGGTGGGGCCGCTAAGTAACTCGAAACTGGTAACTATAGCCCAACGCTGTGAAGCTCGCCTACCCGGGTCAATTATGGGCGCCCCCCTACTACGTTTGGGTGCCTCCGGTTCGAGACAGGACTGTTTAAGAAAAGGAAACTCCGGGTGGAGAGAATTGAGTTGGTCATTGCTTCGGGTCATCTAAGCTCACCCTTCGTTAGAGTGGAAAAACATAGAAAGACTGCTGCCTCGCTTCCAACCGGATCTCATGTAATGTTAGCGTTAATTGTCACTGAACACTAACCCACTGACACCTGCCTTCAGCCCAATAGAATTCCCCTCCATCACCAACTGTAAAGCTGCCTTAGTCACATCAAGGGTCACCGTCAATTCCACAAACATCTTATGAGAAAAGGTTATTGTCACCGTCACCATACCAACTCCTTCTGCCAGACCTAAACGAAGCTGCCAGTTCCCCTTCTTCGGATGGGGCTCTTTTTTCCCCAATATTATGCTAGTGGGAAATCTGAGCATAGAGGAAAGAAAAATGTGTAATCCTCAGGTCTCATTTGCCTCTCAAATGAGAAGGAAGGCCACGCTTATGCTAAAGTCGTTAGACTATAACCCTGACGAAATAGATGTTAGGGCAGTCGTTTCGGCATTCATTGAGAATGTGGGCCCTGAGCGCTTTGAGTCCGTTCTTTTGGGTATTATAGACCCGAACTCCCCGGTATTCATAGAATGACGAAACGATTGGGAGGATTATCATTATCCGTCACATTTTCCCAATCCTCCACAGTCACTATTTGAAGGGGGGGAGGGCGCCCATGTATTTATTTGTTTATGAGAGGTTGTAACGGTGCTTTCCTCAAAAAGAACGAGGCCCACCCCATCCGCTCTTAGTCAGCTAAGCAAGAATCACAGGAATTTGACCTTGAATCCGGATTTCCCTTCTGAGATTGGTTTTCCCTCCGCTTTCAACGTCTTTTCCCCTTAAGTTCAAGGCACCTTTGTATGAAACTTCTGCCTTGCTATTGGCCCGTCCCCTTTCAACCCATGATAACTATCACGAAATATTGACTTACTAAAAGAATCTAAGTAGTCATCCACTGATCATCTTTTAGTAAGTAAATCCGTAACCTTTTCTATGGTACGTGCCGTACCTACTAATCTGTCTACATGGTTAATTGGCCGGCTTCCCCACGACTAATGACGAACCCCCGTCCCTTCAATACTCCCAGCCTTTGACCATTCGGTTTGATTTGAAAATGCTAACGAAGAAAAAGGGGGCCTCCTCAGGGAACCTGCAGAAAGGCTCTCAAAAGCAGGCGCGTACCAAGCCATTCCACTTCTCTCGGACCATGAGCAGTGGTCAAAGCGCTTGAATCCTGGCTCATAGCCGTTAGTTAACCTTATTGACACGGGACGAGTCGCTATGATTCACTACGAAAATCGAAGCAGATGCACTAAGAAATTCGAGCTAATTTACTCATCCCACCTCGAACTCTCATTTAGCGCATCGACTTTAGCACTACGGCTTATTATTCTATTACAAAGAAAAAAAAATCTACACCAGCGCATCCAGCATCAAAGGACAATAGCTCGTGTTGATAGGACTATCTTCAGGCCTTTGACCAAGGGTGGTATAACATAGATAGATTTCTTTCCTTTCCGTGGAAGTGGGTAGGTTATGAATGAACTAGGTTATCCTTTTCATAGAGCAGGGCTGCTCCAGTAGATTGATTCTCCGACATTCAAGCAACATAAGAACCAGCACTTCACGCCTTAACCCTTATATTCTTTGGTAGAAGAGAAGAGCTGAAAGCAGTAAAGCTTTGCGGGCTTGAAAAAGCGTAAGTCTGCTGCATCGAATGCTAGTTTTTTGAAAGTTCCATCCCTACTCGACGCTCAGATATGTGATGTGCCATGATAACGAATTGAGTCCAACAAAGATCCGCAACCTGCGTCACTAGTGTGACGCAGCGAAAGTAAGATCAGAATGTCGAATTAAATAGTTTTTTTTTTCTTGATTCGATTTTGCACGTGAATTACATGCTTCTCCCATTTCTTATTCATTGCCCCGTCCGGCATCCCCTTAAGCACTCATATAATTAAATCAACCAAAGTCCGAAAGATCTTCCGCACTCTCTGTAATTCCGGGAGTCCAGTCCATGTCTTTCTTTCTGAGTTCGGTTTCCCTGTGTGAAGCATAGTGACAGGTTCTTGACGGAATGGTATGCTTTGACGCTCAATGTCCGGTAGCGCAGAGTGACGCAAGAGAAGGCTTGGTAGCTGTTCGGTAGCACGGTTGGAAGTAAAGTAACTTTTTTTATTAAAACCAACTTTGCTTCTTTTTTCTTCTCGGGATGTGCCCTTTTGAATCTTTAGTCTCTCAAATCGGATCCATCTCCGGGATGGAATTCTCTATATAAGAGATCGATATCTGGTTGACTTCTGATAGAGAAAGAAAAGAATCTCAACAGGATTTATGAAGAGGAGGAGGAAAAGATAGCAAAGCCCTGGCTCGCTCTGCCTTGTTAGGCTGTTCTGATAATACTCTTCTAAAGAAGGTTTTTTGAATGCTACTGAGCTGAGAAAGAGAAATGTGTTTGAAACCTCATCTCTACCCTGTTACATAGCTTCAAAGAGTCTACCTACTGACACTAGGCTGGACCAATTTCACCCGATGTTTGGATAAGAGAACCAGCGTCTTCATACTGTCCTAGTTGGATCCATCAGCGTTGTAGTATCTCCAAGCATAAGAAGCTACTAACTAGGTAAGGGCCTTCTATAGACGAAGATGTATGAAGCCGCATTACGGTTCACAAACTCGGATTGGGCTAAATCTGAAGTAAGAAGACTAAGACTGACGCTCGATTCCGTGCCAAGTCTAAATGAGCCTTTCCTTACTCTTTGAAAAGAGTATGATAAAGGCGGTTGAGCTGCCTAACTGAAACTCTTCAACGAAGGTTTAGACCCAAGCCAAGGACGTCAACGCTGTGCCCCCGTCTGAATTAGAAAGATAATAGGATCTGTCAGGCTTATGAAAACTTTCAAAGCATCTTGAGTCCGAATGGTCCTTCCCACTTTGGAGAGAACTTGCTCTGGTTACTCCGGGCTGGCTGAATCTGCTTCCAGACTAAGTCACCTTCCAGGAAAACCTGTGGTCGAACATTCCTTTCGAGCCACAGAGGGTATGCCTTAAGAGTTAGAAACTGCGTCAAATCCATAATCATTGCTTATTGAGACTCCTACAGAGTTAGCCTTTTCTGCATGGCTCTTCTAATCGAGAGAACCAAAACTTCAGCCTGAAAAAGAGCATCATGCCCGTAGGTAAGGTAAAAGCAAAGCATACGGTGTGATGCCTGTACTACTGAAGCAAGTGGATCGGAATGCTCCAAAAACTTCAGACAAATATAGCCGTTTCCCAGACCGCGATTTCGTTCTTCAAAATGCTTGGCTGACCCTTCCGAAGAAAGTTTTTTCTATTAGATAGGCGATTTCCCCCTTTCCATTGAAGTAGGGAAAGCGGGGCGAAAGCTCTAAGCCCGCATCTTCAGCTTCTATTGGAGGGGCTGCGGATCCAATCAGGGGGAGCAGAACAGCAGGCAGGCAACTCCCACTCGGTACTCGGTCAAAAGAAAGCCGCAATCCCAAGAACAATCAACAGACTGAGTAGTATTGAAAAATAGTAAGTTTTCGTTTCATGCTGTACGTAAACTGAAAAGCAGGGGAGAATGCTGCGTCTATTAATGAACAGATCGTACTTTCGAAGCTTTGTAGAAATCGTCGTAGTAAGATCTTGCCGTCATAACATTCGAAATCTCGATCGTAAGAGAAGCAAAAGAATCGCCCAAATAATCCCATTTCTTTGAAGGTTGGACAAAGCCAACCGGCGATTTCCTGAATCAGTCTCCCCCGTTGGAGCAGATCTTTCGGCCGCTAAGCTTGAGCTCAGTGGCTTTTTTCTTTATTGTTTTTCGGGAAAGCATTAACACAAGTCGTCAATCTCTTTCCAGTCCTGCTTCTGAAACGTTAGTCCGCCATCGAGAGTTATTCTTAACACGAGTTGAAAGGCTATATCAGTTTGAAGGTGGCTCAAATCTGACTTCGCCGAGCAATGAAAAACGACGGACCTCCATAAGTAAACTGGCTAATCGAGCGCTCATCAATTCTTTTAGAAAAGCCTAAGTCGATCCGAATAGCCGAACGGAATTAGTCAATTAGCTCATCCCTGGTTAAATAGTTGATGATTTCTTTGAGGGATTATGCTGTGGGACTTAAAGAGGAATAGAAGGTCGTAACCACTTACAAAGAAAGAACTCTTAGAGTTTCATCCTAAACCGGTGTGACGAACTGAACTTCCCTGTGAAAGCTAACTGAATGGCTAACCGCTGCTTTCTTTCTCTTATTACTATCCGTTGTCGGCATATCAGCTCTGAAAGTTAGCGTAATAAGCGTTGTTCTACAATCTGTCTTACCTTCCTGGTGATGTGGTGGAATAACCGTGGTAGTAGGAGCTCATGGATGAATACCCGTTCTTCTTTTAGCCGTTGTTTTAGAACCCGTGTTTGAAATTGAATTACTAACAGAAGCTATTTCATCATCTATGGCACTGAGAAGAGGAATCGAAGGGGCTCCATAGGGTGCGACGCCTTTGCACATGAAGGCAAAGTTCTTCTCTGACGCCTGAAGCGGGCGATTCGATTAGTCGAGATAATCTAAGTGAATACCGCCTTGAAATAGACTCGGCTTTTCAAAAGCATTGAGATAGCCGGGCGTCACTTAATTGAATAAAGATCACCTCCAGTCTAATACTCTTTCTATCGCTTTATTTCAAGGCTACCTTCGAAAGGACCTAGTTTGCATCTTAAGGCGCACATCGAGAAGAGACATGAGAAATGCAGAGTGTTAGGCGCACAAGCAAGCTCGAACGATAAAGGATGAAGCTTAGACTCGTCCTAAGCAGTTTCGATTAGGAGAAGGGGCGTTCACTTACTGTTTGCTTGCATGTTGGGCATATCTTCAATAAAAAAAAAATGCTACAAAGAATGTTGATCTTCTGACCACGAAACTGAGCAATAAGCCCATCCTATAGTGGGCGTTTTCTTTTTAGATCAAAAAGTGTCTTTACTAAGGGCAGAGGTATAGCTCAAAAGTAGAAGTCTTTCGCTGTGACTAAGGATAGACAGGACTAAAGGTTCGTTTGAGCCTGAGTCGAAGACTTCGGATCCTGCATCTGCTTCAGTTAATTAGGTCAAAATGTGTTTTTTATGGTGTTTTGATCCTAATCCTAGCTAGTCATCATCCGAAGTTGAGGCATTCAACAACTTTATGAGACACCATTCTTTCCATAGGCAAGGAATTGACGAAGAAGAAAAAAGAAACCGAAGATCAACGGGATCTTTCTACAAGCGTTCTTTCTACCCACCGAGGGAACCGACTACGGGGGGTGTGCTGATAAACTCGTCTCCGCTCATTTGACCTGTTTCTGGAAAGAGATTGAAGTACCTTACCCACATCATCTGAGATGAAGGAACTGAAGATTAAGATGCCTATAAAGCTGCTGATGTGGAGAAATTGGTTTTTTTTTACTCGTGATGTTCCTTGCCTGGTTCGCTATAGGAAGTGCTTTCAGCAAATGGGAAGGAAAGGAATTGACGAAGAAGAAAAAAGAAAGGCGTCAGATGATGATGAGAAAATTTGCTGTCTGCTGAGATAATGAAGACTATTCGATGCAAGGGCTCGACCGACCCTTTCACCTTAAAGATTTCAAAGATCGCCTTTGCCCTAGTAACATCAGCCAGGAGGCTAAGGCCCTACATGAAAGCGCACACGATCGTGGTATTGACCGACCTGCCCCTGAGGCAGGTTCTGCAAAAACCTGAGACCTCGGGACGATTGGTGAAGTGATCGGGAGAGTTTGATACTCAGTATCGACCTCGGTCAAGCATCAAAGCACAAGTCTCAGCAGACTTCTTAGTGAAATGCGCCACCACTAAAGAAAAGGAGGAAACAGTGCCTCAGCCAGAAGAAGCGGCCGAACCAACCCTCTTCCCACTCTATGTTGATGGTTCATCTAAAAAAATGAAAGAGGTAAAAGAGCTCTTTGACGTTCACCCGCTAGGATAAGGTGTCAGGAGGGGGGCATGCTCTATGTCCACTGATTCTGCTTTAGTACAGCTCTTGCAGAGCCTTGTTTGAGTGAGAGCTTAACGAATAGAATGCCATTTAGTTTTAAGAAACTTTGTAGCATATAGGTTGAAGCTACTTAAAGCAAGAGTGCATCCTTTAATTCTATAAGAGTGCTCTGCTCGGCCTTGGTTGAAACTGAAGTAGATATCAATGGACCGATTTCACTTCTAAAAGCTCTCCTCCGCGGATAGTCAAATTGATGTGTTAAAGCCCCTACGGCAGAACTTTACCCTTTCATTTTGAAAGAGTTCTTCTGGCAGATCAAACATATCAAAGCATTGACCGAACAAGGGGAAGAGTCATCGGGAGTCACCTCTCTCTCCTGAAAACTTAGTTAGTCTCTCTCTGCTTCGTTGCCTCACCTCACTGGTGTGTTCCGCAAAGAATGGGATTGACTCTAATTAAAGTAACAGTTCTTTTTTTCCTACAAGCGCAATTTTGATCTCGGCCCGAACTAAGGAATCCAAACGATATGACGTACAGAAAGTTTTTTCCTTTTTCATTCTTTTTGTCCTTGGACACAGACGAAAAAGATTCCGTCTCAATTGCATCGATCCTTCTAACCCGGGAAGTAGGGGACGACTAACTTCACTCCATCTTCCCGCCATAAAAGAAAATGACGAGATCTTTCAAAGATGGACGCTGCTCGTCTATCTTTCGGCTTGTGATCAATCCATAGAAAGAGTTTTGTTTTGGCTTTTGACCTTCAGAACGAGCTAGCCACAAAAGGTACCACTGATCAAAGGTCTAAGAAGCAGACAAATGAAGTCGAATTGGCCTAGCCGGCTGTTCTACCTATTGAGTTGCCTACCTTCGGATATCCCAGCTAACACTTTTCTTGACGGTTTCTAAGGTCTAACTAAGACATGCGAAAAGAACCCTATCTATAAAAGTGCCAAAGAGAGAATTGACTAGCTCAGGCTTGAAAGGCATATAATCTCATATAAAAAGAGCTTCATTGGCATAAATATATAGTTCGATTCAAATCTTTGTTGAATGCCTGAATCTAGTGTTAATTTCAAAGGAAAAATCTCGAAAGTCAGTCTTCTCTTTTATTACAGGTGTAAAGATCAGGGCGTCAACCCCTCTATCGGGCTAAGGAAGATAAACTGAAAGTTGTGGATCTAAAGCATGCAGCCTGTCTTAGTCTTACTTTGCTCACCCTTATATTTATTATATATATATGTTTCTTAACTTCAGCTGTATCGGACTAAAACGGGGAATTCTGCTATCTATCCGCCGATGACTGAAGTTCAAAGCATTCGCTCTCCGTTTGGTCGGACAGGAGTCTGCTTTCGAAGCATCTGGTTTTTGTTTTATACGTTAGCCAATAAGTCAGTTCATTTCCACTTTGAAGACATCTTAACAGAAGAAGAAGATCTGATCGAATCTTTTACTACTTGATATCGACTTGCTTGCTAAGACTTCCCAATTAGTGACGTATGTCTCAGTGCTAGCAAGCAATGTCTATGAATTACTTTCTTTAACATAATAGATATCTTTCCTCAGAGCAGTCGGTCTGTGATCTTTTTCGGGGGTGTTTACACGCGCGAGGCTTTGCTGCTGCTGGAGTACTTCTATAGGATAGGGTTAGCCGGCGAAGATTCCTCTTTTTTGATGTGCGCCTTGAAGCAGGGAAAGACTGAGTCTTACTGTTCTTTAAAGCTGGCTTAGTGCCGAACACGTAGATATCCCGATTTCAAAGACCAACCAATCCCTAACCCAGACCCGACAAGTCGACCTACTCGTTCACGCTCATTCGACCTTCTTCTATGTTAGATTATAAAGAAAAGCATCCAAGGTAGAAGCTTCAACATCGGTTCAGCTGCTCCCTGGGCTTGGAGTTGCTCTTGAATCTTTTTAGTGAAGTATAATAAGTTTGAAGGCCTTGCTGGAGGAAGAGCTAGCCTAAACGAAGGGAAAGATCCCACTAAAAGAGGGTTCAAATATGGATAGAAATTCATCCCTGCACGACCGATGACTTAGTCTCCTTCTACGCTTCGACTCAACCACCTACCTAACTTCAACGAAAAGATCCGATAGATAGCAGCTACCGGGTTTGGTACCTTCACCAATCACGGTCTTTCATCGTCTAAGTCCGTCTACTATGTTCTCCAAGCTTGACTAATAACTAAGACAAATAGAAATATATGCAGGCCTTTACTTTAACAGTAGAATGCAAAGTAGGTTTTTCGCATTCTAACGTCAAAGGATTGTCAAAGTCCATTCCATTGGGAGACATCAAAGACGTGAACTTATCGAAGCACATATTCCACCTTTCCTATCTCAAATTTGCTTTCTCTGGTGCAAACTCACTCTCTTTCCTAAAAAAAAGTAGAAGAGTTAGAAAATTTTGAAAGACAAGAAGTATGCCACCTTCAGGACGATCAAAGTTGCATCTTCAAGTCAAACGAAAGTACGAGATTCACTTTAGTCTTCCATAAGGTATCAAGGCATCCAAGGAAGAACGGGCCTAGCTTCGAGTCTTGTCGGAACCGTAGTTGGCATTCAACCTCGGCTTCACTTATAATAAGTCAATTTCCCATGTGCTCACCTTCCAGCTCTAAGCCTAGTCCCTACTGATGCCTATTTCTTTGGTCTCATTCTGTCAAACTACCAACGGATTCGTTACGAACACTAAGGCAAACAACGTATTTGTGTGCATCGCATTCGTTGATGGTTGCAGCTTCTTCTCCCGTTATGCACCTTAAAGTTGGGTACGAGTCAGGCTTTCCGGGACTGGCTATCTCGGTGGGATTTTGCTCCTTATTTCGTTCACTCAGGGCTTTCGCACCTTGGATGGAAATTTTCATACCGCTGAACCCGGGCTTACCTTGGATGCCCGGATTTCGCGTCACCTTCTGGAACTAGTCCCAGTTTCGGGTCCAGGCCCTATTACGCCAACAGCTCCCACTCGCGGGACATATGCGTTATTAGGATTTTTTTCATCAGACACCAAGCTTCGCACCCCTGTCAGCCCTAAACCGGATATTTAGTAATGTCTATTTTTTAGGCTTTGAGGTCTGCGACGCCTGACGAGCGAGGATTGGGCGAACTTAAATCATCATACCTTTCGCTTCGGGGGTTAGCTCTGCGTTGAAAGAATAAGGGCAGCTAATTCAATCTGGTAGTTCAGCTATTGCCCTTGGGCTTGGTTCCGTTCAACCATCTTCCCTTGAAAGAAGCAAGCCTTAATGCAAGCACTAAGTAAGTTTGACTACTTTATTGAAAGTCAAGTCGATTTCTTCTTCGGAACCCAGGCGCCCCCCTTCTTTTGGTCTTCGTGACCTCCGATAAGGAGAGCGGACTTTTTAGGCAAACCGTATCAGTCACTATTATCGTCGAACTAGGTAGACTTTGTTTAATTTATATACATACCATGATTCTAAAAGATTTATTTAATAGTGCTGAGAAGGTCCCTTTTATGTCCTGGCTTTGTGTGTTTGAACACACTCGGCGATTCAAGGGATTACTCCTGTCAGTAACTTGAATCGTCTCTGCGGTCCTTTCATGTGAAGTCGGACTGGCTGCTGTTGATTTATCGAGAAAAGTTGTTGATCTTTCTTATGTTTTCATATAAAATACGAAGGGTATGCTTTTCACTGCATTATATTTCAAGCAGTGTGGAGTAAGTCTTCAGAGATATTACTCTGGTTCTTATTCCAAGCATGATTCACTTTCTGTACCTGTGTCTTTAACCCGGTCAGGACTTCAACGAATCATGCCAATTATGGTTCGTAGAGCCATAAGGAAGCATGATGATAGGGCAGGGTCATAATTTCTCTTTCTTGGTTTGGAGCAGCAAGGTTAGTTGAGTTGGCACAACGAGTTAGACGGGCGACTTTTCAATCTATTGTTACTCCTTCCAAAGATATCTATTCTGTAGCCCATATCTTCCATAATCTCTTCATAGCCGGTATGACTAGTCAGGCATACTATTGAAAGAGACTCCGACCCGTCCTCTGTTAATCGAGGATGCTACCGAGATCCTTTTCTATGTAGGACTTCTATGCGTCAGATTCTCAATGACTCTGCGAGCCGCTTTTTCACGATTTACTTAAAGAAGATACTTATATCGACGCAAGCTTGAACGCATTACTCTACTACCTCACTGACTTCTGATCATTAGGAGGGGCATGGCTCCACTTGTCAACTACCTATTAACTTATTTATTCCTTTGGTTGTATTATAGACCCCCAGGTTATCTGAACCACTTGTTGATCCACTGCTCTTCTAGGCGCAGGTACGCCGCTGCATTATCCAAAGCTTCCCCGTTGGACTTAACGTCCCTTCTTACTAGTCTTAATAACTCTCTTTCTTCATTCTCCCATTGCGTGAGCCGCTAGGCGTTGCATTGATTGTTCAATTAACCCGGTGTATCAACTGACCACTAGCCGCACACTCTTGCTTAAGGTACTCCCGTGCTCCTTTCTCCGTTTCAAGCTTGATTGGACTGCATATTATTATCTAACTATACAATTCTATTGAAGATGGTTGATACATCACTTCACTTTAAAAGAAAAGAAAGCTGGTAATAATAATCCCTTAAACTCGAGTAAGGGAGAGTCCCAATCATTGCCGATAACAAGCACCTTTTTAAAGAAATTTCTTTCCTGAACGAAGTTCGGAGGTTAGACGAGAGGGCTTACTCCCCCGAAGTTAGCAGGCTCATCTGCATCAAAGCATCTCACCAAAAAGAATTAGCTAGGTCCACCGCCCGCTTACGGGACAAAGGGGATTTCTGTTTATGTGATGAAGTCTTTCTTCCCTTTTGTTGTCTATTTCAGAGGTTAAGATCTATACTTCGAGGTATAAACGAGCACTTTGTTTTCTTTATTTTGTAATAAACTCATTCTGGTCTTGACTAAAAGGATTTACTGACGTTGATCCTCCATCCTGAGATTCATGAGCAATCAATCTATTCAGAAAAAACCTATCTTTTTAGAAAAATAGCTTCGTTCCCTCTTTATGCCGTGATGACCAGACTCACTCCACTCGCCTTAGGAGGAGATAAAAGAGGCAAGAATGGCTACTATCAAGTACGTAGTTTGGTTCTTCCAAATGTAATTTGAGTAGAGGTCTTTTAGTCACCCACTGGTTTGTTAATGAACCAATTGCATCCTTTAAGCAGCCAACGAGCGGGAAACTCCAAGTTTTGTTATCTTCATCTGTGCTAATAGCCGTTTTTTATCTTTCTCTGGTAGTTGTGGTCATGGCCCCTTTTTTTTCTTCGATACATCTTCTCCTTCTGTTTTGGGCCTAACTGCTATGCCTAACCGCCTCAATAGCGCTCAAGTTTTCGTGAAAAAATAGAGATCTACTTCATTATTGGCTCATCGCCGTTCTTCCATACCAGATCGCTGAGTAGAAGCTTACAATTCCTCCATAGTTGGTGGGTCACATGCACGTACACTCGCTGCTTACCTTCTTCAACTCATACCATCCATCCCTGGAACTGAAAGCACATGATTCCGAAAATGCTAAGTCTATCCCTAATGAGTGTAACCAGAACAAGGACATTTGGATCAGTCGTTACTCGATCTACTCTTTCAAGCCCGGCGAAGACAACAAGGAAAGGTTCGAAACATTCTATCATCGGCTCGAGAGTCACCTGTAGCGCATAGGCAGTCTATTTCGTGTGAAACTGAGAGTAGGTAAGTCAAGTCATTTCAAGGTGTTGTAGGCCTGTAACTAGAGAGAATTCCAGATAGGAAAAGGAAGAAGTTTCAAAGTAAGTTTTTTTTTTCGTAGTAGTACGCTCTAAAAGAAGTTTTGTTTTGATTTCCCTTCCTCGCTTGCTATTTGCTTCGCCGCCTACAGAGACTGAACTTCCATCGCCTGTTAACAACCCGGGTGAGCTACTTACTATGGAAGTGGATCCCTACAGGTTCGCAACTAAAGGCCTTTTCACAATAGTGTTATCTCGAGCCCATCTTCCCCACTTCCTTAAGTGAGTCACTCTAACTATTATTCTATCGTCTTATTATTAGACGTCAGTGAGATTGACGTTCTTTCTTGAATAGAAATCTCTCCAACAAAGAGAAGGATCTCCGTCTTTGTCTTTGATTCTGATATAAAGTCAAAGCGGTCTTATTCACCATAGCGCCTAAGGGGCAAGTTATAGGGTAAATAAGGCCAATAAAAAATCGAAATAAAAACTCACGAAGAAAGCACCGGTAAGGTTGTACCTAAGCCTAAGGGCTGGGGCTGGCCTTTACTGGATCTAATTCCCTCTGCGAGCTACCGGATCTAATGCACCATTCTTCGGCCTATTACGAACAGTTTCGATCGTCTTGTGTTTCATCAATCTTCGGCAGGAGTTTGATGCGGGGATTCCCAGCTGTAGTGGGCATCGCCCTATACTTAGCGAAAGAACTTTATTTCGCCCTTCCTTGATAAATCACTTTCAAGCTGTTACTTCTTGCTCTTCCACGATATAGACTCCAATGACAATTCAATATTTCTTTCCAGTGATGGATTCCCTGTCCAGCGCATCTCCTGCCCAATCTGCATCGGAGTCTCCTGTCATCTGAAGGGAACTGGAAGATGGGAAAAGAAGACCTTTTCCAGGTGAACCCTTAAGATATCTGAGGATTCTGTATGCAACATCGTTATGTATCGTTCTTGGTTTCTGCATGAATTGACTCACGACTCCAACAACATAGGCAATGTCGGCTCGATCATCTTTATATTGGCAGGAGGAGGTAAAGCATGAGTGGGTAGGGGATTGGAATGGATTGTTTCATGTTTCCACTGCATGAGGCTATGGAATGAATATGTTTTGTCCGTTTAATCACTCTTAGCCGGTTCCTTCTTCCGCTGACTAAGGCGCTTCGCTTGTGCGTTTTCAACATCCATTGCCCTATCCTTCTTTATTTAATCCTTCTATGTCGATGAAAAATAATACTAATCGCCAAGACAAGCTCCTTTGATAACCCCTTCGTTAGCAAACAAAAAGATATGCAGTTAAAAAAAAACTAGAAAAAAATCCTACGAAACATTGCCTGAAAGAAGTCAAGAGAACCCAGTATCAGAAAAATAATATAGAAGAGCCCTAGTGATGTAAAAATGATAATGACTGAAAAGCAAAAACGCCGTTTTTAGTTTCAGTTTTTTAGAAAAATCTTTCAAGAACATATCCATATGACTATCCTTCTTAGTTGAATAGGCTCTATAACAGAAAAAATCAGAACATATCAGGTAAGGCTCATTAAAGCTTGCCTCAGCTAGTATGCACCCTTTATGAGCTTTCTTTTCTTTCTCTTCGCATGGGATTCGATTCAAAGATTGTAACTCAATCCGGGTTTTTTTGATTCATTTATGCTGAGAAGGAGTCACATCTGCTGAATGAGGTTTGGCATATCTGGGCTTCCGCTGTCGCATATGTGCTGTCACTGTAAACGGAAGAAGGGCTTTAGTTAGGCAGCGAATCTTCATTGAAGTGATGTTAGCTAGGTCCTTTCCTCGAGCCAGTCTTGAAGCAGGAAGTCTTTTACCTGGATACCCGCTTGAAAATGACGTAGAGAGAGTACGTCTCTGTGCGGTTTCTCGGTTCCAAGTAGCGATGAAAGTCAAACCAAACGCACAGCGTGCAAACGTTGTTGCCATGTTTGATAGTTTGGCAAACTAGCTCCTGAGACCATAGAAGGGAGTCTTTGGTTGTGAACGTGATCGGGACCAGGCTAGTTGGCTCAGCAACATAGTTGTTTGGTAACTGGCAAGCACTTCGTAGTGGGGGGGATTAGAAAGCTCCTCTTATCTTTGAGATCATACGGGCGGACACTTGGTGCTGGTATGGGGCATATTCGAGTGCCCCGCCGCCAGCATCGCTCTTCTCTCCGAACAGAAGCAACTCTGTAGGGAGGAGAGCCTGCCGATCGAGCTTTTGGATCCATACGGCTTTTTTCAGGGGGAGCTGCTTTGACTTTAGACTGGTATTTAAGTAACTTAAGTGTTGAATTCATTTGAATGATGATTCATTCAATTCGTTCGTATGTCTGCGCCTGCCGATCGAGCTTTTGGTGCTTTCCGTCTTTCAGTTCGATTCTACGGAGTCCGTGAAAGAAAGAAAAGTGGAGGTTTTTATGATCAACCAACCCGAGCTTCTTTCCCGGGTCACTCTGCTTCTCCGCTGTCAGTGCCAGATTTTGTTCTTTCACCTGTGTCTATATACCGTTCTGATCGAAATCTAAAAAAATAGGAAGAGCTGCAAGGGCGAATACCATTACGTTAGTTGCCTCCTTTGCTGATAGAGCGGCAGAAGGCGGGTACGACATTGACGCAGAGTTGATAGACTAAAGGAGAGAGATCGATTTGTGAAAAAGTGGAGTCTCATATAGATGGAAAAGTCCTCCTCTGCGTCATCTTTTTCTTCAAAGAGGGCCGGCGAGAGAGGAATCAAATTTGGCTTCGCCGAGCAGAAGCAGGAATCTTTTCCTTTCTGCCTTAGACATCAAGTGTAAACCGTCATTCTTTCCTTTCCCTTTACGTACCCTATATTAGTCACAGAGAGTTTATTCCCAAAGGGGATGGGAAAAGAAAGCTACTCATACTACCGAATATTCTGCTGACGGCCCACCGTCATCGGATCGGAAAGAGTATGCTTAGTCGGTTGAGTAAAGAAAGTCTCTAATATTGGTCGAGTAGTGAGTCAAACTTTATCTTCCGCAGCAAGCCTAGCCGACTTTCACTTTCGTAAAGTCTTCAAGGCCTTAGCCCTTTACCGTTGTGCCCAGCCCATGTCACCACCATAGCATAGCAATAGCATAAGGAGAAAAAAGAAAAGGGGAAGCTTAAGCTAGAACTTCGCAGGCTGGGAATCGCTGCCCCTAGTCCTAGGCTGATAAAAGAGGGGGTTCCTGCTGCTGGGGATAGAAGATGATTCTTTTAGCGATTAAAGGAGATAAAGATGCTTCTATAAAGCTAAATAGGTTTAGCCTAGGAGACGTGAAAGCTTGAAAATAACTCCATTAAGAGCTAAGAGCGGCTGATTCTGTCAGAGCTTCTTCTTCCTCCACTGACCACTCCCTTTGGGAAAGAAGAACCGAGGACCTATTCACAGCTTCTTCGAAGCCCCTATATAAAAGTTCATTTCTGATTCAACAAAGCGTATTCGTCACTTCAAGCTTTTAAGCAATCAATCAGGCAGCAAAGACCGTCACCTCTTGCCTTCGCCCCTTTCATCCCTTCGCTTCGCTCCTTGCTAACACCGGCTTCTCTTCTTCCTGAAAACATCTGCAGAGCAAAGCTATCTCAATGCCATCAGTGTATACCACGGGACATGTAATATTATCTTTTAACTCTCTTTATCCCCTCTAAGTAAATAATATCTTAATACCACGGTAAATTTACTACTCTAATTTAAGATAGGAAGACCACTATCCTAAGTAAATCTCCACTGAGTAAATAAGATCTTTTGTAAATGAATACCACGGTAAATTTACTACTCTAATAACCTAAACACAGAAATCTCTCCAACAAAGAGAAGGATCTCCGTCTTTGTCTTTGATTCTGATATAAAGTCAAAGCGGAATAATCCTGCCTCCGTGTCTCGTTTGGTGAAAGTTCCCCCAGAAATAGCTGTAGTGGAGCCTACCCCAAGTTTGATTGAGACACCTCTCCCTCAAATGGTTCGGGTTCCTTCGTTGTATAGCCTTTCTGCTCTACGTTCAATATCTCTTGAACTGCGTGACTCGACTTTCACTCAAAGGGCTTTCCGCTCCTCGACTGAACTTGTCTTATTAAAAAAATGCGAGCTGCTTCGCTCCTCTCCTTATCAGTCGAGCTGCGTAGCTCCTCTCCCGGTGGTCTTTTCACTGCCTACGAATCCCTGTCTATTCCCATGGGGCTAGGGCTAACATATCTATTTCTTCAGTAGCATCCGGAAAATCTTCTTCTCCATCCTCATTCCCTTCCCCTTCAGTAAGACTGCCTAAATGTCCGATTCAGAATGAAGTCCTCGCCCGATTTAATGTGTAATTTTTTTCACTGGGTAGGGCTTTCAGACAAGGAACTGAAACCAGAAAAAGAATGAATACCCGCTTTAGGAAGCTAATAATAGAAAAGTTACCCGGCAAAAGGCCAAACCAGCGCTTACTGCGGACTCAGACTTCTTTCTTTGAACCTACTACAGCTCACCTACCCGTACACCGTGAAGTTTATCTTTCGTCAGCCCGTCTTCCTTTGCTTCAAGCTAAAAGGAGCTAGGGCATGGTCGGGTTACAGAGATTGAGGAAGTTAAGAGCGGATTCGTCCTGCTCTCATTCTTGCTTTCCATTTATCGGCCGAGGAATATTCAACTTCAATGTTTGAAGGACCCACGGAGCGGTAACTAAACCAAAAGTTAGACAGACTAGGAATATTCTTCGCATCTCGAAAGAAATGGTGAAAAAAATCTCCTCTTATCTTAAAGAATGAATTGTCAATGTCCATTCCCTTGTGGGATCAGCATCCGCCACTCACTCCTTGGCTCTTATCTACGCCCCTCTGTCCCTCGAGAAAGAGAAATCTGCTTTAGGGAGATTTCCGGTGAACTATTAATGGGAGACCTTATCCGGGTACTAGTAATACTGTTTATTACGGATCAATCAGTTCGTCACTTGCCTTAGCCTAGTGCTACGTCCTACTCCTACTCTTTGCCATACCACTGCGTGGAAAAGGGGCTTTGATGCAGGGATTCCCTTTATACAGTAAAGCACTAAAGCAAGCAGTCAATTCAGTAAGTAAGTATAGCCTAGTTAACCACTGTAGAGCCCATTGATCGAACTTTGACAACTCTACCCACTTCTCTCACCTTTCTTTGTTCGCGAGTACTCGGAGTCGATTCATAACAAGGCGGCGTCGTGTGTGACTCTCTATCTATAAACGTTCGATTCACTACGCTTCCATGCGGGCGCTTGCCCATTAAGCTTGAAGTTCGTGTAAGAATACTGTTCTAAGGCATCAAATAAAGACTGATAACCATCCTCCTTATGTCACTCATACTTACCGGGGTTGACAACCTTTTGAAACCACTTAGAGAGGTACTTACACACAAAAGAAATACTTGTGCTTCTTGTCCTTACACTTACTAAACACTCCCCTTGAACTAAACCAGCTCCTCGGCATTCCAGCTCTGCCTGTCCGCTCCCTTGACCTTGACAGTAAGTAAGAATGAGCATTAGGCCTTAATGTTGGCACTTGCAATCGATCGACAGTGTTGATGAAGTGTTCTTCATCAACTGCTAAAAGAAAAGGGCAGCTCACGGAAGGAACTGCAATAGATCTTGTGCTTCTTGCAATTGATCTTCAATATCGATTGGTGCTCAGGATCGACTCTAACATCGAGTGTGAAAAGGCCCAATCGAATTGACATTGTCTGACTTGCATCTGAGTCAGACCCATTATTGACAGTCTGTGGACTAGCGAACGAGAGCTTGAAGGTCAATCCTGCTCGCTTCAGTCCTCATCTCCATTCCACTTCGAAAGAGTGAAAGAATCAAAACCAAAGCCCTCACTAATAAAAAACAGCAATCCCTCCCCTTCTCTTCATTTCAATTCTCGCTCGTTTTCGTTCCTCAATTATTCATATATTAAGTGTTCTCTTTCATAGCTCAAGCCTGTTGGCAGGACTCGATCTGTTGATCGCTTGAAGGTCTGCTTCCATCTTTCGTCTCTCTTTCCCGAGCTTATTAGGAGCAGAATTTCTTCTTTACGGGTATGACATTTTTGTTGACTTTAGATGAACCAAAACGCATTGAGACAGCTTAACGTCAGGTGCCGGTGACCAGTATCGTCGGGTCCGACGGACGGTAAGTCCTTCGATCAATAGCCGCTGATAGAATATATCGAGAACGGCTTACAACATTTCATTTGAAGCGTGGCCCTGACATGTCCGACTTGATATGTTTATTTATGATCTTTGCTTGAATTGAATGTTGGCCGACCTTCGTACTTGACCGAAATAAAAGGAACACTCGTCAGGTGCTGGCGAGCTTACCAGAGCCTTCTCCCGCAACTTCTTCAGTTTGACTTGGACAAGTTCATGATATGAAGAGCCTTTAGATGAAGAACGCCCTACTAATACAAGTCAAGGAGAGGAAAGGACTCAAGATCCCGAGACAACAACGGGAGAAGGTACGTTTTATAAGCCTTCAATCCCAACTTGATATGCTTTCTCTTCCATTTCTTAATATAGATATTCTATTTTTTTTAGGCCATGAAGAACGGGAGAGGAGAACAGGGGGTCAAAGTGACGAGACACCGGGATCGCGTCGCCTTACGACACCAATGACAGTTATTTCTGATGAGGAGGAGGAAAGTCAAATAAAGGGGATGGAAATTTACCAGCCTTCTTCTTCTAGGGGGGGAAAGAAAAAGGTGAAGGAGAGGAAGCGAAGCCGGAGCGGGAATGGATCTTGGGGAAAGACATGGCAGATCCTTCATCGAGTTGCATTTCATTAGAAAGAAGTACTCCCACAAGTTCGACGGAAGTCACATCGTCTACACAAACGTAGTACTCGTGGAAACTTCCGCCCTAGCCGCCGCCATTGCCTATCCTTTCCTTTTAACTTTATATATGAATAGCTGACGCAGACGGATATAGCCAAAGTTTTATTGCTTGCCATATTTCCACCTGCACTCTTTATGTTATGAAAGCATATGCAATTTTCTTTTATTACCTTGGATGGTGTCACTCCGGATATTCTCACTTCACTTCATTAAATCGAGTCCTCCAGCATGCTTCTCAGAGGTAGCATGTCATAAGAGATTGCCCTGTTAATGAATAGCCTGCCATTTTCCTCCAGTCGTTGGATAAGAGCTGACGTAGTTGATACGAGCAAACAAACCCGTCACCTCCCTTGAAGTTCTCCCTTACTACCGAGCTACCGCCCGTCAGGTATATTGCTATCATTCTTTCCATGGTGGTCCAAGAAAACCTCCGTTGCAGTCATTCCCCGCGAAAGAAAAATGCCCCGTATTTTAATGTGGGTCAAGGGCAAAGGCAATACATCCTGTTATATATGTATATGTAGTTTGAATTGAAGGCCTTCAATTGCTAGTCCTAATATAATTATCTCTCCAGATAAGCAAAAGGAGGAGAGTTCCGGGTTCATGCCAACCAGTATATATATAGTAATATAATAACTTCTGCCAGTCATCCCGGCTGAGGAGTTTATGGGGCCAGTAGTTGTAGCCGTACCAGTAGTTGCCTTTTTTCTGCAGTACTAAGACTAGCTTTTTAGTTAGTTTTCACAATCTTACTTTGAACTTAATAATAGAAAGGAAGGCTTCTTTCTCAATTTGCCTTTTGTGAACTTCCCATTGCTAAATTGAGTCCATATAACCTCATCTTCTGAGCTATATTCTAAATAAAATAATATAATCACATAAATAACTCTGAATTTCCACAAGATCTGATGATCTAGCTGGAGGCCACATTCAGCCTCCAGAGTTAATGTTAATCACTGCAGCCACTTTACTTTAGTTTAGCATGAAGAATCGAGGAAGAGCTTTGCCGATCAACTTATGGGGAAAGCATCTATCTATCTATTCAGTGTGCGATAGCCAATGCTATCCTTTATCTATAACGAAATTGCATAAGAAAAGAAAGCTACGAAAGGTTTTGATTTGCCTTTTGAGTAAACAAAGAAACTTTCTCTGGTTATAACAGTCTAATGAACGTTCACGTCAGGACTTGTCCTTTTTCTGACAGAAAAGTCGATGTGAAAGAAAGGTACCTATCGAGCTCTAAGATAAAGTGTTTAGGGCCTCTAAAAGGAAAAGAAAAATGCACCTACAGCTTATGCGCAGGAAGGGTGAAGACTATGTCACCGTAAAAAAAATAGGTAGTTTTCTACTCTCAGAAATGGCTTAATCGTTGGATTACCGCTCTTTAGCAGGATGCCGTAAGAAGTGCCCTTTTCATGCCCTTCTTTAGTCGAAGGCTTCCTACCTACGTGAAATGACGTTCGTAGCCAGACTTGCTATCTTAGGCCTCACCTAATTATCTTAGGTCTGATCCTCATCCTCTTATATAGAGGCATAGCCCTTGATCCTGGGCACGCACATGGATCCAATTAAGTAAGGCTAAGTGCTCCGTTATCTTCTCCTTTCCTTATAGCTCAAAGTCAGAGACGCATTCAAGGAAGGAACTCCAAGCTTCGAGTAGGGCTTCGGTGCCTTCTCTCAATCGGCAAGGAAGCTAGCAATGAAGGGTCTTTATCCAATGATAAACCTTTACTGCAGCCAGTGATTGGTCTTTAACGGATGCAACTATTGTTTTTTGTTCTGCTTCAACCGAATCAACAAGATCTACTGTTGCAAGCGAGAAAACGGAGAGCGCACTAGCGCGTGGAGGCTTTCGAGCCGTAGCTTGCTGGATTCGAACCAGCAACAAACATAGAATTGCGTATATAACACAAAGACGTAATCTTCATCTTCAAAAGAATGAAAGCTCTGATAGTTGAGACATCAATGACGGGCCAATGAGTGCTACAGTAGTGCCTTGCGGGGTCGTAGCGCCGGTTACCGAGGTTTTTGATCGTCGAGGAATTGAAGATAAAGTTAGTGTGAAGTGTAAGTAGTAAGGGCGCATTTCACAATGATAAACCCTCTTTAGATCAAGGAATAATTCTTAGTACCCTAGCTGGATAGCTAAGACACTAAGAAGGCTTAGGCCGAATGCTTACCTTATGCTTACGTACCGGCCGTAGAGAAGGTAGGTAGGAATAGATGGGCTGACGGATTAGGGAAATGGACCACTCGCAAGACTGAAAACTCAAAGAAGAAGCAAAAAAAAAAGAAAGACAGAAAGAGAACCCTTTTAGCTACGGCAAATGCTGCCCAATTCACATTCACTCGATCTACGTCGAGCAAAAAAGCAAAGAAAACTGACTGAGACCCTACCGAAATGCCAAGCCAAAGGATTTGAATTCAGTTTAGCAAGGTACCTGATACGATTAGAAGGATAGACTGTTTCCACTCCATCCTTCTTAAGCATACGTACCATCCTGCGGTATTCGCCTCAAGATGGACATACACCAATCATGGTAGGCATTGTTTAACTGCCTATAGTGAAGACCCGTCGTTTTCCGCCACCTTCACAGCCTCAGAATAGGAAGCTTCTTTAACTACTTGAGCTGCTATTTCCAAATCAATTCTGTTCAATCTCCCTTCAAGCCTAGTATAAAGCACTTACACATTTTCAATCAAATCATGTCCCATATTTCTAAATTTCGCATTGATCAGGGCAGACGTTCCAGCTGCCGATTCAAAGAGAGAAGAGGGGAGAAGAAGGTAAAATGAAGCCTTAAAGCAAAGGGTCATACAGTTCTCACTCCATTGCCATTTCTTCGGTCTCTTCCTCAGAGTTAAGCTAGCCACTCTCAATTAGTGGAGTGGGCAAAAAGCTTCCATTGATGGAGGCCTTGTCTTATGATAGGATAAATGACAAGCGAATACTAATCCACTAATCCCCTTGGGGGGCAGCCCCCATAAACACCTCCTCACACTCTTATCGATCCGGCCGACAGATGCCTGTTCCGCTAAATCACCCTACTTTGATAAAAAGTCTAACTCGTCGTCTTAATAACTCCGCCTTTCCAGTGCCCAATCTTTCTCTGCTGAAATGACTCTATAATTGCTCAATAGGATTTATCCTATATTAGAGAAAAAGGGCCTTTGAGATAGAAAACTTACCCATACTCTGCCCTATTCCCCTCACCCCCACTTAGCTGTAGCACACACATAGACGCCTCCAAGCTCATTGCGAGCTCACAGTAATTCAACCCCCTAAATAGGAAGAGGGCCCTTAGGAGAGAGACGGAAGATCTTAAGAAATGGAGCCCGGGTCAGTTTCCCCCGCCCCCAATACCGGCTGATCAACCCAGTTGCAATCCTCCCCGCCAACGCCTGGTCGACCTCTCCTGATGTATCTGTCAGTAATGAAAGCATCCATGAGTTGTGTCCTTGGTCAGCACGATGAAAGGGGTGGGAAGGAAAGAGCCATTTACTATACTCAGCAAGAAGTTCACTGATTATGAGACAAGGTATATGGTTAACGAAAAGACCTGTTGTGCTCTTACATGGGCCTACGCCACTACATGTTGAACTATACGACCATGCTGATTGCAAGGATGGACCCGCTGAAGTATCTCTTTGAAAAGCCAGCCCTCACGGGCTGTACAGCAAGGTGGCAGATGTTACTATCAGAGTTCGATATTGTGTACGTCACCCAGAAGCTCTAAATGAGTAAGACAAGGGGCAGGCAATAGCAGACCACCTGCGGATCATCCCGTGCCTGACTATGAGCTTGATTTTGGGACGAAGCTATTCCATTTGCGGTAGGCGAAGAAGAATACGAAACTTCTCATGATTGGCAAATATTCTTTGATGGTGCAGTAAATCAGAACGGAAATGGAGTTGGCTTTCTACATGCTATCTTAAAGCTCTCCAAAAGGAGCCCATATTCCCATAGCTGTCAAGTATCTGTTCTTTCAGGGCTAAGTCTTGCATTCATTCCTTCATCCCTTGAGTACGAAGGGATAGCTATGAAAAGCAAAGAGAAAGAAAGTATCTCCCTCTTAAGAATATCCCCCCTGTGGGGGACTAGGTAGGCAGAGCCTAAGCCCTCGGACACGTATCATATCGATGTCCGGCGGATTAGGAGGGTGGTCTATTACCGACAAACCCATCCAGCCTTAACTCATAGCTTCTTAGTTGCAATAGCTCAATAGCAACGTCGAAGCCTATGTGTTAAGGATAGAGTTCTTTCACCGAACCGACTTACTTCTCTCGATTGACTATGAAGATGCGGAGGGGCCGGAACCCGCTTCTTCCAGAACCAAGATCTTCCCTTTCTCACTTCGGAGCAGGGCTGTAAGTGCTTTGACGCAGCCGTGGGAGGCGGTAGTGAGGGAAAGATCGATTACCCACCCGCCCTTGATCTTTGGCTTAGCCACGCGTACCGAGTCGAAATACGGACAAAAGAATTCTTCACCCAGCAAAACTGACGCTATTGACTTGGATGTGTCCTCACTCACAAGACAAGTCCCATTTTGATACAAAAGTATGCCCATGAAACGAAAGTTTTCATGATCTTGATGTCTGCTCATTCATGTCCGCCTTCAAAATGAAGTGAAAACGTTAATCTACGAGCGGGAGGCAATAGGATAAGATAGCCAGCCACAGGTTCCCCTACAAACTCTTCGAGCGTCAATTTCTTATTGTTCTGATCCAGTTCGCCTTACTGACGCGAGAATAAATATACATATATACATTACCTAACCCGCTTATCAATTTGATTCTTCTAGGGGTATTAGGCATAAAATCGTGTATGCATTTTTCATGTACTCATCTTCGATGCTTTGAACTTCCACCCGGGCATACTTTTCTTTGCTTCCTTCCGACTACTAAGCTGCTTTATAGGCTCAAGCCTCCTATCTACGGTAGCTGACGCAGCAAGACCCGCCTCTCGTTCGCTCCTCTCCTTTCAGTCTTTTCACTACGTACCTCGACTGACCTTGTCTTATTAAAAAAATGCGAGCTGCTACGCTCCTCAACCTAATCTATTTATATAAAAAAGCTTCATCACTCTTTGGGCTTTCCGCTCCTCTCCTTTCAGTCTTTTCACTACGTACCTTGAAAGTGTAAGCAAACAAGGGATAGCAGGTTCAAGTCAATGAATACTATCACTATCCAGCAAGACCTAGGGATTTTCATTGACGGCCAGTGATAAGGCGAGTGAAAGAAAGATCATATGATAAAGAAGGGGCAAAAGCAATAAAGTTTTCACAAGCAGTTCCAATTCCCAGCTATTCAATTGCAGTTCTAGGATAATCTCTTCCAGCTATTTTCCCTTACATCACCATGGCCTTCCCTTCCTTCTGCATTCGATCTAGTAGAAGTTTTGCAGTGGAAGTTTCAGCCATTGGAAGCACTTCTTGGGGCTTGAGATCCTGTTACAGTTCCCAGCCTTACAGTGAAAGTGAAAAATCCTGTGAGGAGAGATGTATTAAAATATCTTTCTTTATATAGTACGTTATTAAGCTAGCATTTTACAAATGCTTGTAGCAATTAAGGGATATCAAGATATAGGGATAGCCAGAAAATGAATTAATTAGAAAGTCAAATCGTCGTTTTGCTTAGCTCTATCCTCCATCTCTATAGCAAGTTCTCTTTCAAACAAGGGACAATCCATGACGTCTACTATGCGATTTCCTGTGTCATTAATTAATTAATTAATAGTTTTTAGATAAGCGAGTGTAAAAAATCGTCTGAGCAAATCATTTAACTGGCCAGTTTACTTGGAAGCAGTTAGTTGCCATCCAATTTCTGTCCCTGATTGACTTCCTATTGCGGAAGCGCCTCTTGCAGTCTTTTTTGATTTTTTAGTTGGAGTGTTAAGACCTTACAGACAGTCTACCCCTAACCGGCGGAGTAGTTGATAGCCCCAGTTTCAATATTTTCGCCTTACACTGAAGTAAGGGTTAGAACGAGTGGTCAGGAGTCTGTGATAAAGGCTTTTGCCAAGAGTAAATAGAAAGCGCTATTTTCGTATCATCTTACATGCTTCCAGGGCTATTGGACATTCTCCTAACAGTACTAGGCTAAGACCAGTAAACTAATAGCAGTTGGAGGACTATAAAGGACTAGAAAATGAAAAATCAAGTACTCTTTAGAAGACCATAGCTGTAGATTGGCTAAGGAGGCTTCCCTGAGAAGAGGGCTAGGTCAATCCATCATTCTGTGAGAGAAGCAGTTCATTTCTCTTCTATATGCCTCCAGTAAGCAAGACGAAAGAAAGTAAGATAGGGCAGCAAGCCTGCTAGTTGGAGTTTGAGTTCCCGGTGAATATGGATCGTAGTCATCCCTTACTGTCAGTGGAACAGTACCTTTTGCCTTTCCAAATAGTGCCAGTTCCAAAGTCAGATTGATAGTCTCAGTCCTCGGCCTACAAATCGACTTTGTAATCCAGATTGGTACAGTTCTTTTCAGTGAAAGATAGTTCTTATATCAATGCATATCACCCTATATGTAAACGCATATTGAGTAGCCCGTTAATCTTTCTCCATGCTTATTAATAGAAAGGGAAGCTACGAAGTCTTGGGGTGCTTTCATGAACATGGATACCACCTCCATTCATATCCCTCTTTGGGACGGACTGGTGGAGTGAAAATCTTAGCTTTTTTTCGTGTATCAGGTACGAAGCTTGACTTAAAAGATGCTTAGTGGGACAAAGAGATTCGAAGATTCAGAGATGGACTAGAGTTAACAATTAACAATAGGCAAACAAAGATTAACCTTTTTATTTGAGCCTAACTATATAAGGATAAGGGGGAGCCCCGATAGATAGTGGAAATGCTTGATCTTACCATAAAATAGGAATAGAAAATAGAATAGGTACGGTACTCAAGCGGAAGTGGAGCTAAATGCTTCCCTTGAAAGAAGCACAAGCAAAACTTTTTTTTTTGGGAAACTACAATGTTGCTTAGGTTACATTGACAATAAGTACTTCAACCATTTTCTTTTCTTCTATTTTCCACTAAAAAAACATCTCCCATGATAAAATGGACGCTTTTCATTCCTCTTTCGTCCCTTCTTTTTTCTATGGTTACCCAGAATCAGTACCAAGTTAAGTTGACTCGGAATCGGTGTACCTGGTTAAGAAAATTGAAGGTTAAGCTTTAAGAAAAAGACGTTTCACTTTTGATGGAAAATCAAGACTGATTTTATCCTGGGCAAGTAATATCTAATAAAAAAGGTTCCAAACCTAGATGACTAATAACTAATAATAAGAAAGGGCTAGGTTTCAGTCTCAATGGAAGATATTCTTAAGGCTTGACTGCACCTTGCTTCTAGTCTGACGGAAAAAGGCGAATCCAAGGGCTCTTTACTAATAGAAAGAAAGTAGAGGATACTTGCTGTACTTCCATCCGCTTTCAAGTAGATAAAGAAGTTCAGGCTAGTGACATCAGCTATCGGCTATTGGCCTTTGTGAAAGCTTCTCCTCAATATGTTTGATCCCTTTTCAAGCCAGTTAGGTCAACGAGAAGGACCTGATTTACCGCTCCGTGGGTAACAACTTCCGATAATCGATAATCATTCCTTGCTTTGCGCGTCGGACTTAGTTGAAGAAAGATATGGTGATAAACATGTTGAAATAACAAGGGAGAATAGCTCTTAAGAGAAGAAAATGGCTGCTTTGGGGAGGAGGTCTCCGCTATGAATCGTCATGTCTGACCTTTTCCTTATTAAAGAATCGTGAAGTAGGGATCCCTTCCTGCTCTCTTCTTTCCTTCTTTTTCAGCTCTCCTCGCTTTCTTCTTTGATGGCCATTACCTTGGAACCAGAATTCCCTATTTCGTCTTATATTAGAATAAGCAATAATTTATGAGGGCTGAAGTCATCCCTTCCAAAGCATAGTAATGGCTGGGGTCCCATGATTCGTATTTCCTATGATTGACGGAGAACGGAAAACTTGATTATGCGAATAAAAGGGCCAATGGGCTTGGTCTAAAGTCAGATAAAAAGCACGTCCAGGGTCTAGCTCTCTGATGGTAAGGTATTGCATATTGGATTTTCGTTGCTTATATCTTCTTCCTATCTAACAAGGGGAAGGGTGCCTTATAAATTTGCTTGAAAGAAAGGTAGGTCAGGTCAGAGCTCTCTCTTGACGAGGTACGATTAGTCTAGTTCTTGGTTTATGCTTAGGAGTGAGCTAATAGAATAGATGTCCACTTACCTGTCCCTGAAAGCAACGGAGAAGTTGGACTCGGAATCAATCTTGAATATGCCTAAAAGGCCAAGACCTACGTCACTCTTGTCTAAATCAGTGACTTCCTATCCTTTACCTAGAAAGACTAAGAGAAGGGTCTATCACTTATCTTATTTCTTAAGGGAGGCTTGAAGCTCTCTATTAGCTTAGGTAGGGATAGACTTGGTCTTCCTTCATTCTTAGTAGAGAAAGTAGGATGCTATAAAAGTAGCTAGTCTCGCGGTATCTAAGATAAGCCTCTTAATTGGGTTCTCCCACACGCTCATCACTCTCTTTTCTTAAGGGACGATCTAAAGTTTAATTAATTAATTTATGAGCTTACAGAGATCTCTCTTATTAGCCAACTCCCCATGATGGAGTAGGACTGTGAGGCGCCTTCAGTCTGATCGAAGAAATAGCCTTGAATATAAGAGATAGAGATCGGTCCTTGGCTATAATAGCTAATAGGCTCGGCTCGCTACTGACTGATGACTTACTTTCTTTCACTAGGTATGAGACTGCGGCAAGGATGAATCAAGAAGGGAAGAAGGGAAGGGCTGTCTTAAACATACTCTTGAGTCCTTTGGATTTTCAGCTCATACTATGAAGTTGATTATTAATTGTGTGTGACGGACTTCTTTCTCGATCCTTTGGAATGGTGAGCGCCTTCCTAGTCTAAGTCCCAAGCGTGGTCTAGATCCGCTTTCTCCGTCTTTGTTTGTATCTGCATGGAGCAATTCTCTCTGCTCATATCAAAGAAAGTCATAGAGAAGGACTGGAAACCTCGTCTGTGTTCTAGGAGTGAAATGATATCACATCTGCTTAAAGCTGATGATGTTATTCTCTTCACTAAGGCTACCAGAGGGCATGGTTCGGATGACTCAGAATGCTTTTTTAGGGCTTCTTTTCTTAGAATGAAAGTCAATGAAAGTCAATGAAAACAAGTCGTCAGTTATTGCTGCTCCTATTGTTTCTCGGCGCACTCGGGTCGTTTCACTTGTCATTTTCCCTTCACTAGTGATTTGGGTAGATATCTTTGAGTCCCGCTTCTCCCACACGCTCATCATCTTTACCCGTGAACGGATCCTTTATTTGAAAAGGGAATAGAGCGGGGATAGCATCACCGAATATGTTAGACCTCGCGGAACAGTCACCCATTCCGGGAAACCGCAGGATATCAAACTATTAGAAAACCTATAACCCTTGAGTGAGTTTGCAGTCAATCTGACTTTCGATTCAGCAATACGAACAGAAGACTGTAAAGAGACTTGAAATCAGAGAGTATTACGGCTATCTTTCCTGTTCAAGCAGATGAATCCAAGAAAGAAATTCTATTTATTGCCCGCTTTCGTTCTTTGTAAAATAAAGCGCGCAAGCGAGAAAAAGCTTGCGCGCTAGCGCGTGGAGGCTTTCGAGCCGTAGCTTGCTCCTTTCAAGCGAGAAGTACTAAACGGACCTTAAACGTCAGGCAGGAGACAGATCCGAATACTGACTCGAGAAAGAGGCTAAGGTAGCTTACGGGTATGGGGATCAGAAAGACTAAAGCGGGAGTGCAGTTACCATAGCTAGTTTCGTGAGGAAACTCTTTTTCGCAGGTTCAGTGAAGACTTTCAAGCGAGCTTTTTCTTTTGTCAAGGAAGAGAGGGGATAAAAGAAGTGAGTCTTTCAAGCAAGCTTTCGGCTGTGCAGATGGGGAATCTGAAGAGATCAGCGCTTCCGGCGGTTCAAGGAAGGGAACAAGGACTCCGGGCAAGTCGATCAGAGCAAGGACCAGAGAGAGACGTTAGAGCGTCTACAGGTTTAGTTCCATCTATCTCTTTCGGGAAAAAGGCTAGTTTGGTACGCTCAAAAGTGAAGTCAGTTAGTGGAGCCCGTTACCGTTAGTCAAGTGATTCGCTCAGTGCTCGGTAGGTCGTAGATAAAACGGTTAGTTGCGTTACGGGGGTCGAGGGCGACTTTCCAGAATATACCTTGAAAGTCAGCCTTTCAAGAGTAGCCCTTCCACACGCCAAGCGCCGGGATGGAAAAGGTACCAGGGAAGCAGTTCTTGGGCTAAGACCGAGGCAGTAAGAAGCTCTTTTCCTTCCGAAGTTCCATACTTTCTAGTAGAGGACGAATGGAAAAGGAAGAGAAAGCTCTAGCCTCCGATTCTGATTACCCCTACATTCCAAGATCAGAGAATGATAAAGACTTAGCTGCCTTAGCGGAAGCATCGGATTCGGATGGTTCAGCCAAAGTAAGTTTCCCCGATCCCGACCTAGTCTTAGCACCCACGTGAGGGGATCTTTCCTGCGGAGGGCATCTTCGAGGGAGTGAGACTGAGAACCTCATGCTGGCCGTCTTATCCGCCCGTCATTAGATGATTGGTAAATGAAAAGCAGGAACTTGGGTACACTTATTTTGAAGCATGCGTAGGAAAAGTTTGAGCTCCGCTTAAAGAATAAGTTGTGATAGAATCAGCTGTTTCAGTCTTTTCTGCTAATTGAGTCTTATCTGTCACTTGCTGCTTCTGCCCATTCTTCCTTTAGAAAAATGATTTATGCGGACGAAGCATAGTCTAAAGCTTGCCTTCGCTCACGTCTTCATCTGGTCTAATTTCGGGGTGTTGAGGGATAGTTGTCACCTTTCCCAGAGCGTCAATCAGTCGGTTCCACATTTTGAGCGGAGAGGTGGGGTCAAGGGCGGCAGCACTTAAGAACAGAGTACCTGAACAGCTTACTAGTCTGACGGATGAGGGTAGAAAGGGCAAGGAGTGATGAACAAGAAGGAAAGAGTCTGATCAAGGTGTAGAATCTTCCCTACTGGCATTCAACCCACTACGCGGTAGTTCAGGCGAAGGTAATCAGTCTCAGGGAGTGAAATCAACCTTTTTAGCAAGGGTCTTTCATAATGAAGAAAATGAGAATTTCATCATTAGCTTCGGGTGAGGATGAGTAAGAAAATGAAATCAGACTGTTGCTGTTAGCTCTGGCAAATTCTTCTTCCTTAACCTGACCGCTAAGGACTGGCATTCTTTCTGCAAAAGCGGTTAGACCGGAAATGGATGCAGGCTTTGACACCTGCTCCGATGCCCGCTCCTTCGCCCCCGCATATGGAAAAGGATCTGCTCTTGCCGGGAGAACTGGTACTGACCTAACTGGCCCTATTCCTACATGACAGGAAGACCTTCTACGCCAGTCCTACTACCTGAGTACGGACCAGACAAGGAATATCTCTTACTCCAGTACTCAAAAAAAGACTTTTCACTCTTGGAATTGAGATAAGGCTATTTGAACTAGTTTCAAACTCCTTCGGACCCTTCCTTTGTCGTGGGCGTAGGAAATCCAAATCCCATAGATAAGCCCATGGGAAAGAGGGTCGGATTAACCCCGAAAAAAGTGATCCAAAAATGGATTATAAAGTCAGTTTCAGGGTATGTCCGTTTTTTTTTCCCGTGAAATCCTGCAAATAAAGCAAAAACGGCTCCCATAGAAAGTACATAATGGAAATGTGCAACCGCATAATAAGTATCATGTAGAGCAATGTCTAGCCCAGAATTTGCCGGGACTATTCCAGTGAGTCCGAACATGGTGAACAAAAAGATGAACCCTACAGCAAATAACATGGGTGTTTTGTATTGTATCGAACCCCCCCTTTCACTTCAAAGTCAAGAATAAATGCGATCCAACTAAAGATTTTCATTCCAGTGGGGACAGCTATGATCATGGTAGCTGCGGTGAAGTAGGCACGGGTATCAACGTCTAAGCCCACAGTAAACATATGATGAGCCCAAACAAGATCTGAAGCAAATCTGATTCAAGCTCGACAGGCCACCTATCTGTGGCTGCCTTTGAGATCAACAGATTCGCATTCAACAGCCCCTTGGAGACGCCAAAGTGGCTTGAGTTGGTCAAACATCCATTGGGATAGTGCGTAAGACTGACATTAACCACTGAAGAAGGGGAGCGAGTAACCGTTGGGTTACCCAATTCCCAATGGCGAAAATACGTCTCTTCCCTCCTCCCTCAATAGACTGCTCTAACCTTCCTACACTGGTAAAGCTTCATACAACTCTGCCGACTCTTCATTGAGGAGTGGACAAGAGGGGGAATAAAAATTACTATATTCACTGATGAATGACAACTTTTCATTGTTGTCATCGAAAGCGAATCGAATAACAGGATCCCACAGAACACTTCGTACACCACATTCCCTTCTTGTCAAACTCTCCGGAGCCGATAGCGGGGATCATACGGCCAAAGAGCAATTGAAGATCTTCATGATCTATCGATCTTTCCATATGAAAAAAGTCCTTGAAGTAGGCTAAAACCTCAGCTTCAAAAACCCAAGAAGAAAGACCTTTCAGTCTTCTTCATGAGTTAAGTTCGGGTTCTTGTATGAAGTCCAGATCCCAGTGGTGAGGGGTCCCTTTATCCTATCAATGGAATCCGTGAGAAAAGAATACCGTTTCAGGTATTCCCTCTTTGTCTTTCTCAATCTTTTTAGTCAAATAAATGTCAAGATGTTCAATTCTTTTATAAGGAATGGTCTAGCCGGAAATTCCGGTTAGATTTATCTAATTGAAATCCGAGGAGCGTAGCAGCTCGCATTTTTTTAATAAGACAAGTTCAGTCGAGGAAGGAAGAGTAAAAGCAGTCAATCCAGCCGTTTAGAGTTATCTTGCAACGAGTTCGCGTGCTTCTCCTGAGTTGTGAGTTGCAGTACCAGGCCTAAAGGGCTACCACTATCTCGTATTGAATAGTTCTCCCAGGAGGGCTCACTAGGATTTCTATCTTTGCTGTCGATCCTGGTACTGTTGGAGTGTCAGTTGCCAGCTATTCAGTTCCAGTTGAAGTTCCCCTCCAGGAAGCAGGGTAAAGGGCTAGGGCAGACACAAGTTAAGAGCGAGGGGAAAGGTGCGTAGTTCTTACCCGCTTTATCTAGTAGGTATAGTAGGGTTAACTATAGATCTTTTCCTGGGAGTTCTGTTTACACCTCTTCTATTTGAAATTCAATTTGTAAGCTAAGCTTATTCGAGTTCTAAGCATAACATATCTCTTAAAAGAAAATATGTAGTGAAAATGTCCTAACCGTGGCTATCCTGCTTAATCTTGAGGTTGTGTTAGTGAGCTGGTTTATGCATAACGAAAACCTAACCTTTACCTAAGAATGGAGTTGCTTAATCTTTCCCTAATAGTCAGAGGGTCTCGCGATTGATTGAAGTATGCTTGCTTCTCTGCTAAATAGAATGTGGGTGGATTCTAGGACCTCCTTTTTTACTGAAAGTCTGGTGGGAACTGCTGTGAAGAAGTCCGAGTATGCTATAAGATAAGCCATATCGAACTGCTCATGGGGGCACGCCAGCGCTCCGTCTTTCAATTGAGTTCAGTCTATCTGGACTCTGACGTCATCTGGCGGGTAGAAAGTTTATGACTCCAACCAAACTAAGTTCATGTGAAAAACATGAACAGCCCTCCCACCATCATCAGAGAAGGATTGCTATGCTGCTCACTTCTTTGGTAAAGACACTCGACTGAAAGGAGTTGGTAACTCGACCATAGGGAGAGGGAAGGTGTAATTGAGTAGAGAAGAGGAACCTGTTGCCAGAGGAGGCTATGGAATAGTTGCCAGTGATTGCTTTGGCAAGCTAACTGAAGGATCGAGGCAATGAGATTGTCCTGTTTCCTAATATACCTATTCTAAGTGATGGCTTCCCCTGTGACTTGCTTTCTTAGCCGCTTGCTTCCGTCTTCAGTTCAGAAGAATGTTCCATTGATTGGACCGTACCCATTAGCCTAGCGACTACTGAAGAAAACCAGGCAATATCAATTCCAGACCAGAAAGACTAAAAAAAGCAAATATTCATGGTTGAGTGCCGGTTCCTACTATTATGCCTATGATAATTCCAGTTCAGGTTGTGCCAATAAAACTATTCCGAGTGCGACACCTGCTCATAGGTAATCCATACGCCAGCTCGAGTGACTTGTTCTATAAGGAGGCAATGCACATTGTGGCGGTGGTGCCTGTTCTGCTAATGAAATTGTTCAATAGCTGTCTCAAGGTGCTACTTGATGTGCTCTTTTCATGGTTCCTTGCCTTTTCAAGCCAGCCAGATCCCTTTCGTCCGCTCCGGTCTCTGCGTGTCACAGGTCCATGGTTAACTCGACCTCTCTCTTACTCCCGCTTCGAAACCTACTCGTTATTCCATTGGCTTATGGAAAGCAGCGAGCCCAAAAGAAAACGAAAGTAATTTGTGCGAGTTGTCGAAGCAGGACAAAATCACTAATAAGTCAAAAGCCACAGGAGCGAGTGGAAGCCAAGCAAGCAGCTATTGGAAAGAAGTTTAAGCTATAACAGCTGTAGAAAGAAAGATAAAAACAGGTGCCATCCTCTGAAATGGCAGCTAGGCGGAAAAACAGACTTCTGGCGTTGGGAAGCGGGGTAGTGACACCGATCAAGCCCTTCACTCGGCTTCCTCTTTTCCTTACTCTTATTAGTAGAATTCATTGACAAGACCAGTTTCCACCCCAGCTGGCAAAACAAAAGAAGAAAAAGAATATTCAAGGCCAAAAGGGCCAAAACACACATATGAAAGTCGAAAATTGGCTCCAGGCGTTGGGCTTCATCGGCTTTAATTGCCTTTAAGTTTTCGTCTATCAGAAAGACTCTTTCTTAAAGGAAAAGGAAAGAGGGGCAATCAGGACTGGGAACACCCGCTAGAGCTAAAAATAGGCCTTTCCGGCTTTGTTAGGAGTTTGTTTACTGGGACAAGATAGTACCCGTTCCGTTGTCTCCGAGTCAGGTTCTGTCCCCGAATCGTCTGTTGCTCCGCATCCGTTGGAGTTTGGGGTTTCATACTGTGAGGAGTTTCCCGGGAGTAGATCCGTCAATCGGAGTTTCAGACTAAGCAAATACATAAACTTAGCTAGGAGCTTCAATAGAATAGTCAGAATAGGGAGATGTCACCACGGCCTTTCATTCCTTTCTTTTAGGACTTTCCTTGTCAAATTAGAATATTTGAGAAGGCAATCCGCCAACATAACATTGACATTAGAAGGAAAGGGTTATGGATCGCCTCGAGAATAAGCCCGTTAGGTTAGAGGTTAGCTTAGCACTCTATAAGGGTTTTTGAATCCTTTCATCAAGTAAGAAGAAGAAAAAGACACTGCGAGAATAGTCTGAAATTGTCTTTCTTTTTAGGGTTTGTTTCACCTATTCGAGATAGTAGCGAAAGCTCTGTCTCTCTCAGATAAATGTTTGGCGGTTGAGGTTCGACATGCAATGCATTGGTCTTCGTTTCAAACATTGGCGTTTTCAGCCAATTCTCAACCATTCATCTCCCGAATTTAGGAAGATGTTTGGCACCGCAACTAGCCTAGCTTTGACTTTCTTTCAAGTCAGAATGTTCTCCTGCTCGAAGAATGTGTTCCCACGGGTTAAGTGTTTAAGTTAAATAAATAAGGGAAAGATCACTATCAGAGGAAGATGGGCGGGTCTTAAAAGATAAAAGATCTGGAGCAAGTCTAATCAAAAGGTAGGCTTAGGCATACAAGAATGGCTGAAAAGAGAATAGCGAACGGACAAAGTCAACGAATCTACTAGTCCGCTAGTATAGGTTGGTTCTGTCGACTCTATTGAGTCGAATTGATAAAAGATCTCATCTAGGTCCTTATTAACCTGCATCGCTAAGATAAGACCAATGCATCTTTCTTTCAAAACCTTTGAAGTAGCAACTAGGATAGGAAAGGGTTTTTTACCCAGACAAGATAGCAATCGAATCCATAAACTTAGCCTTTCCCGCCCATGTTCCAACCCGGCTAGTCCCTTCTACCCAGTTTCTTCTTGTGCTGTTCTTAATTCTCTCCAGCTCTTTAAGTCCACGTTCGGGCAATCCGATGTGGGGCTTTTTCCTCTGCTGTACCTGCTCAATCACTGAGTAGAATGAGGGGAACCTCCCAACCAAGAAGCCGACTAAAGAGGAAGCGGAACGATCTCAAAAGGACCATTGATTTCAGTTTGACCCAAATAAGAGTCAAATCAAAGCCGAGTACAAGAGACAAGAAATAGCCTAAAAAAAGTGAATACGGAAAAAAGGAAAAAGACAACGATAGAAATTATGACCAAAAAATGAATGGGATTTCAACGAGATTTTAGAGGAGAATTAGTAAAAACACGAACTTTAATATTCCAAACTCTCGAGAAATAGAGAAAATTGGCGCTGTTAAGGTCACGCCGAACCTATTGATAAAGACACGTTTCATGTTCAATTTCTTCACTAGTCTCAGGGTGGTTTGGTCATTGATGGCTCTTTATGGCCCTCATAAAAAAAGATGACGTTTATCGTCACCCGAAAGCCCCGTCCTAACTCCCAAAAAGAGTCTGGAGAGAGCGATCCTACTTGCTAACTAGAAATGATCCGGACGAAAGGTCTTTAGCCAATGATGGATAGATCACACTAAAGACGTCCACTCTTCCCGGAAATGACTCTAAGCAGTAAGGAGCAAGCGTCAGGGCACCGATTCTCCAATGGTACTTTGTCACACTCTCGATGGCCATATCAAAAAGAGATAGGTGGACCACACCCTAAGCTACTTGTGCTTGGTTGCTTGGTCACGCTCGTTAACTTTCGGTTTTCAAATAGGGATGGAACTTGAACTCTTTCCTGGATGTATCAAAGAAGAAAGCGCCACCCTCTAATAAGCTTTGATTTGGAAATCCTTTCCACGGAAGCCATAAAAGTAGATTAGATAGGAAATGCAGGCCTCATCCGCGGCGATGTCTGCCCCTCAGGTCTCACTCCATAGATATCTCCCAATCAACGATCTTCTTTTCCCATGCCCCGTTCTTTCACTCCGATGGAATGATAAAGCGGTGGGTGTAATAACTCCTCTCTTAGGCTAGGCGGACGACGGGAGGGACGATTTGTAAATGATTGGTCTCATGAACCCCTGTCTATACTTCGGATGTCCATAGTGCCGACGATTTTGATTGCGGCGATGGGGGAAATGGCTTGTCCTCAGCACCATAAACGAGAACAAAGGAAAGCGATGATAGCGAAAAACTTCCATCCGGAAGAAGACAGGACGCTCCTTTTACCGATTGCTCTTAAGCAAAGAAGGGATCGGCCTCGCAATCCGTAAGCTCTCTCTATTAGAGGAGGTGGGGCGAAGGTAGTGAACTAGACAAGGGCATGATCAAGGTCCCAGGTCACTCCCGTTCAAGAATAGGAAAGAGAATTTGAAAAACAAGCTTTCGCGCAGCTCAAACTCCAGAATCTATTTTACCGAGGCAGAGAGAGACCCGAAGCAATAGCTGCCCACCATCCCCTTTCTTCATTCATCTTTTTTTTTTCTGATCAAAAGCCTTATTCAAATAAAGGGGGATATGGTCTGGAAAAGATAGTGTAGTTTTCACTATATCTAAATCTAAAGACAGCATTTATGACAAGATAGCCATAGTCTTTGGCAACCACCGCTGGAGGATCCCATGAATCTCCAATTGGAGATTGGCAGACTGAATCACATAGAAGGAAAAAATGGGTCAGCTACCTTCCTCGAAAATCTTCTTCCCATAACATAACCAAAGAATTGAAAAAAGCCTTCATAGGCCATTCTAATTGGTCTACTTATGCAAGAAAGACCAGAAAGAAGTCACCGGTGCTGCCGGTAGTACCTATCTTAGAACAGGGGTAATCCTCAGATAGAAAAGAAGGATTTCTCCATCCGTCGATAAGAGTGACTTAGAGGATAAAAAATAGGACAAAGGCATGATAGAAAAGAGAAAGGGAGGAGATTCTCTTTCTAAACTAAACCGGGAAGAGCAAGGCGGGTGAGCCAGTGGGAACGAGAGAGGACGACCGAGGCTAACAAGAGAGTGGAACCAGAGATTCCGCGGAAGCAGAGGTACACTCTGATCATGCGTCGGTCAGCTCGGGAGGTTTGCTAGAACAGTTCGATACGATAATGGAGGACCGGGGCCAAAGACCCTGCCTGTGGGTAGCCCGCCCTGCGGTGGGACCAAATCATCGTCCCGTGTGTCCGAGAGGTCGCTAAGAGGCTCATGGAGAGTTTGAAAAAGAGCAACGCCTGTCTTCGCGGGTCATTCTCGAATGGTTAACCTGATCCACTTAGAAATCAATGATCTGGGAGGAGAAGGAATAGACCGTCGGACTTAAGGAAAGAGCCCTAGGTATGACTCCTTCTCCATAAGGGATTACCTTTCGGTGCTCCCTCCCTTCCATCTCAGCGCCCAGCTGCCGGCAACCACACACAGCCCCCTCTTGCCTTTTATGATAAGACTAGTTCTCGCCGACGGGGCGGTCGTTCATCATACGAAGCTTCTAAACTTGTCTCTTGCCGCTCATTCAGTATCAGTATCTGACGTTGGGACGTTCTTTGGCGGAGGTCACCCAAACATAGATTAGGATGCTTTGCAAGAGTGCCTTGCTCCGGATTTCCAACAACACCACTTGCCTCTGCCTCCGTTGCCTACGACAGTAGAGGCAATACAATTTCGGCTTCAAGTCGAAAATTGAGGCCGTCCTCAAAATGTACAGCGTCCCCTGGCCGAGGCTGAACAACTGGTTCAGCTGAAAACTGAAATAATTGAGTTATTTTTTTTACAAACTGGATCCGCTTTTGGATCAAAAAGAAAAATAAAGATTTACTAGTTAGAAACTATAAAATGAGTTTCTGGGGCAAGTACGTTCTCTTAGTTTTAAGCCACATCACTTTATGGCCTTTCCCGATGAAAGGATAGGGGGATGCAAGTACTAGCGAGGTGAATTTCGTTTTGATTTGACTCTGGCGCCACCTATGACCTATAGTGGATGACCAGCCCTGTAGTAGACAAAGAAGTTCAGCTGCCAGAGTAGAGTGGATCATACCCCGTACCCGTATTTACCTGCGAAAAAATGGGAGAGTTTTTCAGCGAAAAGTAGCTGTCAAATCCGGGACTCGGGCGGACCGGACAAGAATATGAGGAAAGTGGGATTTCGAAGTGAGAAGGTTAAGGAAGCTTTCCTTTGGAATATCAGCCTGTTTTTCCTTTCGAAGGAAAGGTAAACTATAGTGACCGTGAGGGAAAGGTGAAAAGAACCTGCATCTACAAGAAGTGAAAGCCTGTTTGCAGAATGAGCCTGCGAGTTATGATTGTTAAACGGAGCTGCAGCGAAAGCGAGTGAGCGTTAAGTCAGTGATTTTAGACCCGAAACTAGGTGAGCTAACCATGAGCAGGTTGAAATTCGGGTAATACCTAGTGGAGGACCGAACCAGTTTTCGTTGTTGGATGACTTCTGGTTAGGAGTGGAAAAGCTTATCGAACTCCCCTAAATCGTTTTCGGACTAGCGCAAGAGTTATAATAAGTGGGGATAGAGCACTGAATAGAGAAGGGCTCCGCTGCCGGGTACCACCTTGAATCTTTAATAAAACTCCGAATACCCTTTCAGTGTCGCGAGGGAACCCTCGGCTAAAGTCCCTAAGTAGTATTAGAAAGACGAAAACAGCTAGAAGGTTGGCTTAGAAGATCCTTTAAAGAAAAGAGTGCGTAAAAGCTCCATTTTCAGCGCCGATAATGTAACCCATGGAATAGCTATCAAATGGGTTTGAGGATACACCCCGGGCAAGATTGTTAATCAATTCCATAATGAGTCAGATGCAGTCCTAAACATTTTTCTCTTTCTCAGTCTTTGCTTTGTTTTTTCGGCTCATCGACGTACTTTTTTCTATTTTCCGGATTCAAATCAATGATGCTATCAAATTGATTCAAAAGGGTCGGGTGGGAAGTTGGTATATTTTTAGCTATCATTTTATCTTTTATGGATCATTTACTCAGTTTCGGTAAGATGATGGTGCCATCAGGAGCTTCAGCCGAAGAAAGCTCGGGGAACACGCCAGACAAAAGAATTAGAATTCGGGCTCCAAGTCCCGGAGCACCGGACACTGAAAGAAGACGCTCGGGATAAAGATCTTTATTACCTACAAATGGCTATCCTCGGTTCTATCTTCTATCTATTGAGGGGTCTCCTGTGTGACCCAATCGGGCCAGCAAGACTCATAGCGACATCCGTTTTGATCCTATTTATGTATACAATTCCTTCTTTTAAATAAGGCTTTCCTCTATCCAAGAATGGAGCGGAACTACTGACCTTGAGTTCTTCCCGCTGAGGGCGGGACCCAAAAAAAGAAGCGTATATAACTACCAGATATTGGACCTATAGCCTCTACACCTAAACCTAAAAGAAGACTGAGGGTAGATGTAATCGAGCTTTCTTTTTTGAAGTGGATTGCCCACCCTTTCAGTTTCTGTCTTATTGGGAAGTGGTTCTTTATAAACTATCCTATTCAGGGTCTGGCCTTTTTATCTTTTTTTTTTCTTTGCCAACGAGGATTCCCTAGTGTTGTATGCGTCCCCCGCACGACCTCAACCAAAAAAGATCATCCGATGAAGTGAAAGGGAATGTTCGATTATACTGATTCCATTCAATGGTGGGTTTTCTTTATGGATATAGTCTCTGGGGATTCCATAGTCAGCGGAAGGCAACCTTAGCCTTTACTTCACTCCTTGCTAATAGTTTCTTTACTTTGATTCCACCTTGTGTTATATGTTATATAATATAGGGTATGTTCCAAAACTAGAATAGTACTACTAGTAAAGTAGGAGGTAAGCTTGCCTTTTCCGATTTGTTCTGTCAATTTTTTAAGTATTTAAGTAGATGAATGAGGGACGGTCCCCTTCTTTACTTTTTCGTTCCTGATAAGTACCGCTTTAGCTCTATTTCGCGAGAACTAAAGATTGGCATTTCGGGCTGGATCTTCAAGTCTTCACTAGAGTCTGCTAGCTCGTAAACTCGCTCCTCTTTACTCCTACTCACTATGGGGACCAAGGGGTCCAACTCTTCGATAGTAAATGAGTAGGAAGCAAGGGGGATTCTTTCACATCAACTAAGGCAGCACCCGACCGAGGCAGAATAAGTGATAGCATCTACAGCAGGCATTTACGCTACATCAAAAGATGAAGCGATAGCGGGCGGACTCTGAGGCACTAGAGACTTTTAAGATATAGTCTCCGCAACAAAAATCAATGAAAATGAAGCAGTAGCGCTCGATTCAACGATGTTTTCCGTCATCCTAGGACTCGGCGAAAGAGGTTCTCTATTGATTCAAAGTGACATCGTTTATGAAATATTAAAGACGAATTGATTTTCTAATTAATAACTTAGGAAAAGGAATGCTTTTTCCATCTTCTTTCTATCCTCGTTGTCACCAACGGGGACGTAGATGAGGCAGGCAGCCCGTTCAAAGTAGAACCAAGTAGAAATGTTCCTAAGATGGAACCCTCCTTATGACCTGTTTTTCTAACCTTCAACATGGAAGTCTGACGGTGAAGGGAGCAAACCCGATTCATTCCACCCTTTATGCTAGACCGGAGTCGGATAAAAGACCTCAAACAGGGACATTTACCATTATATTCCCTGCCTCACACCTTCCCCTGCCCTTTCTTTCTTTGCTCTTGCCCAGATGGGAATGCATTTGCTTTGGGACCCTGCTCTTCTGTGTACCATCTTCCTTCCAGATATCCTTTGGACATCAACTTAAACAGCCTTCCCTTCCTATCTAAAGAAAAGGGATGCCATTACAACGATCCCAATGGAGTGCATCCACTCATTCTAACCGAGAAGCCTCGGATTACGATCGACTCGTGGAGTCCTAGTTCTTTGGCTTAGCACTTGTTGTGAATGTCTGGTTCCTAGTTGTATCTGTCTCGTTCTTGTCTTCCTTCTGGTCCAAAGGACCGTTCTTTCTGAATCCCTGGATGGAGTTTGTTAACGTTGTGAGGCAGCAATGCGAGATCGCCCTCAGATCTTTCTCGTAGCCTCTGGGGTACTTATTTATGCTTAACTCAAGGAGTTTTTACTATCCGCTTCGGGTCTTCTTCCATTACTCGTGTTAGCCAGGAATTGTCTCGTCAAGCCTTAGGCCGATTAGTTAGACTGATCTTTGTGATATAGCGTTTGTGGTCTTGTTTAGCGATTGCGCATTGCCGTGCTGTCTTCAACAAAGATCTCTGCTCTTCTCCTTGATGCGGAGAAGATATAGTTCTTAGTGAACCCCTGGGCCAGTGAAGAGAGTTTGAGGCATAGCCCAGGTCTTTTTAGCGAAGCCGAAATGAAATTCAGGTAGTTCCGCCGGGGAAGAAGAAGAATTATAGATCGAATGCGGCTGGGATTGAGGTACGAAGTCACGTGGTTCAGGCTCCATGGGAATGCTTTTGAAGCTCATACCAGGAAATTCCATATTAATAGAATTCTTCCATTAGACGGTCAGATCAAGATCAAGCTATTGAAGAATTTGGACTTTGGGCAGTTTAACAGAGGTGTAGCGAGCAGAAAATTCCCTAGAAGACAAAGCAAGCGAAAGGTAGATTCATTCAATCCGAACCTTTTCGATCTCGATGCGAAACCTTAAGTGGCCAAGCAAGCTCAGCTTGGGTAATTTGACCTAGTAGCTCCAGCTTGCTCAGTCTCAGGGGTTTCATTTACCTCCTAAGTAGGTAGTAGGCCTTCAACCAACTTTGGGATCCTTTATCACGGAGCCGATTTCCTCAAAGCCGCCTTCTTTTCGATAACATTACCTCAACTCGTCATTGGTCTTGATGACAAGGACTTTCATCACCGAACCTAACCTATGTCCCTTGCTAGAACACAAGTCTTAAGCGCTAGTCGGACATTGATGGATTTATAACCGCTTTAGCAGCTCCATTGATTGTTGTATGGTATTCCCCGGGACTCATTTAAACATAAACTACGCGGCTACCAAGCGAGAAAAAGCTTATTCTTAAAGAAAAAGAGGACGAAACGCTTGCGCGCTAGCGCGCAAAGCCTTAATTAATTAGAATTCTTTCGAGCTGTAGCTTGCTCCAACTGAGACTGGCAACATGAATTCATACATATACCAAGTTGGACTACAAAGAAGATCTGGGAGAAAAGATTCATTTCACCGATGGGAATGATTCCTCTCCTTGTCAGCCCACCTCTTCCTAACGACGAGCCCAATGAGCGTATCAATGGACTGACCCGAGCAGACAAAGGGATCAAGGCAATAGCTACGCGCATCAAGGTGATACCTACACCGAGCGAATCTCTGACCGTAGCGTACCATACTGAGTGAAACCGTGCCAACCAAGGGAAGCCTATGATAACCCATACTGATAGGCTCAAATCACGGGATTTCCCACTATGGAGTTTGATCTCTGGTTGCTGCTTCCAGTCTCTGTTCCGATATCTGGAATTGGACCAACAAACCAAGAAAGAAAGGAATGGGACACCTTGTGGGATGAATCCCTTTTTGTTATTCCTTTCTTTTCCAAAGAACTTAATTACAAGCTATCTATTCCATCCTGATAAGATATTAATATAGAAAAGTGTGAACAATCTCTCAGAGGTTATATAATACACTCGACTATAAGGAGAGGAATAGTTGAAAAAAAACCTCTTTGGCGAAATCCTATTCTTCGGCATAAAGAGGTTCTTTTCGGCTATTCCTCTCAACATAGTCGGTGTATTATACTGGCCTCTGAGTTGGATGCACTTTTCCTATGATAACTATCTTATCAGGATGGAATAGGCTAACTTGTAATTAAGTTCTTTGGAAAAAGAAAAGGAATAACAAAGGGATTCATCCCGCAAGGTGTCCCATTCCTTATGATTTGTTGGTCAATCAGATATCAGAACTTAGCGATGAAGCGCGAATCAAACTCCAATCCCGTGATATCGTATGAGTCCTCACTCGATGGTACGCTACGGTCCGCTTCGGTGTAGGTATCTACTTGATGCGCGTATCTGCCTTGATCCCTTTGGCTCTGCTCGGTCAAATCTCCGGCCGATACGCTCGTAGGCTTCGTCGTAGGAAGAAGATGAGCCGTAGGGGAAAATTTCATTCCCATCATTGAAATGAATGCTTGGATCTTCTTGTAGTCCAACTGAGACTGGCAACATGAATTCATACATATACCAAGTTGGACTACAAAGAAGATCTGGGAGAAAAGATTCATTTCACCGATGGGAATGATTCCTCTCCTTGTCAGCCCACCTCTTCCTAACGACGAGCCCAATGAGCGTATCAATGGACTGACCCGAGCAGACAAAGGGATCAAGGCAATAGCTACGCGCATCAAGGTGATACCTACACCGAGCGAATCTCTGACCGTAGCGTACCATACTGAGTGAAACCGTGCCAACCAAGGGAAGCCTATGATAACCCATACTGATAGGCTCAAATCACGGGATTTCCCACTATGGAGTTTGATCTCTGGTTGCTGCTTCCAGTCTCTGTTCCGATATCTGGAATTGGACCAACAAACCAAGAAAGAAAGGAATGGGACACCTTGTGGGATGAATCCCTTTTTGTTATTCCTTTCTTTTCCAAAGAACTTAATTACAAGCTATCTATTCCATCCTGATAAGATATTAATATAGAAAAGTGTGAACAATCTCTCAGAGGTTATATAATACACTCGACTATAAGGAGAGGAATAGTTGAAAAAAAACCTCTTTGGCGAAATCCTATTCTTCGGCATAAAAGAGTTCTTTCCCGTGCTCGATGGGAAAAAGAGCTTAATGAAGAGCTGACTTTCATACTCAAGGGTTGAGACTGTCCTTCTGATACTGAATCCGATACTCTTGAATCCGCAAGTCTTGCTGCTGCTCTGTTCTCCGGATCTGGAATAAGCCCTGCGCTTAGCTCGACTCGATCAACAGTAGATTAGGTAGAGAAGATAGCTGTAAACGCCTCTGCTCTTGTTAAGCTGGTCTTTCATCTCTGTGCTATAAATGAGCAATGCCCGGACCTGGCTCAAGGATAGAGAAAGAGAACAGATAGGCTCTTCCCTCTGTTGTCACAAAGATTTTTTACTCAGCTTACATAGGCCTACGAAAGAAAAAAGCCTACGAGATTCTGATTCAAGTTTCTAGAGTCAGTATCAGTAGCTAGGACTGGTAGCATGCTTAGAGGAATAAGCGATGCCATTGAATCTGTTAGAGGAAGGCTAGAAGAGAGTAGCTCATGCCCGGCAAAGTCCGATCGATCTTATTTTATTAGCTTATTCCAAAGTAATTGAAAAGTCCCCCTTCCTAGCTACTAGGACTAGAGGACTAAAGATCATGGTCGTAGGTCAACCTGTATGGAGTTGTGCCTGTGCCATCACTAAGGGTGGCCTTCCAACATCAATTGACCCAACCCGAGTTTACTGAAGCTATGTTAGTTGAATTGGACGGTCTAGAGGAGGAAAGGCTGAAGGCCCTAAACACTTTTCTTTTACTATCAGAAAAAGAAAGTCGCCAGAGCGCCTATAACAAGAAGGTCAAAGGCAAGTCTTTTGAAGAGGGGGACTTGGTTTGGAAAAGAGTCTTGCTTTCCTGTAAAGGCTTGCTTTCAAGGGCTCAAAAGATCAAAAATTTTTGAAGTGTTAGCGGGCAAGGCCCATATTCTGCAAGATTTAGATGGGAAGGTGCACACTAGAGCCATTAATGAACAGTTCCTTAAAAGTATTACCCTATACTGTGGGAATCCGCCCAAAATGGCTCCGGCCAAGATTAGCACAAAGGAAAGTCAAAGATCAAAAGATATCAAAGCCGAACTTACGTGGGAATGGAAGAACAGCTTATTCGTATTAAACAGATCCATCTTATCAAAGAGCATTTACCTTTGCGCTGGGTCTTTTCTCGGCCTTGTCACCTTACAACAAGCTTGACTTAAAAGGCTTGAAAGCAATACCTTTTAGCTTCGACTTGACTTTATATCGGTTCGAGATTTAGTTGCTCTGTCTCTCGACCGTCGACGGTGACTGATTTCATTCAGATCCTATTCTTCTCTTTCGAGTATGTGTTATTAGATTCAACCATTGAATCTAAGGAGTCATAGGCTCTTCTTACCGCTACGCCCCTTTCTCTTTTTGTCTTTCCCGTGGATGTCCGACTGGTGGGTGAGGGTATGGTTCGGTCATTCTATTCTCTTCGGCGTTAACGTCTAAAAAAGACGAAAAGGCTTGGTATGAAGAAGTCATTCCTGCCTATATAGTGGAATCCCTACTCTGAAATGGGGGGTTCCCCCGTTTGGTTGCTGCAGAGCTAACTAGCACAGACCTCGAGTGAAGGAAGACGGGAGCCACTCTAGTGTGACCTTTTCAAAGGGTCCATACTAACGTTCTGACTTTCTAGTGTCCAAACTGATTAGAGAGCTGTTGAATAAGCCAAATCGGCTGTTTACAGTTACAGCAAACAGGAAATAAGAGCAGTCGTGTGGAAGGTCTTCCTTCGGCCTTTGCTTCCTCTTCTTAGCCCCCTTCGCTCGAGCAACTGCATTCCTCAAGCGCTACGTTCCTTTGGAACCCTATCTGTTGAGCTACGAAAGAAAGACCAGGAACTTCTCTTTAGAGCTTGCGGCTTCCTTTCACTACGTTCGAGCACTCAAGACCTGTAGGTCTTTTTCCGGTATAGTCTATGTACCGCTCCGTGGGCTTCTTTCACAATACTCAACGAGGAGATATGATTCACACTTAAGGAATTAAAAAAAAGGGATCCCTTCAACTAGCATTGAGTTCTTAGTGGATATAGAATGTGTGCCGCGAGTAACAAGCTTTGACTCTTCTATGCTAAGTTATGCTCTAATAATACTAAATCCAGTAGTTCGTTCGCTCCTTGCCTTGGCTCGTTGTAAATAGCGGAGAGGTCTTAAGGCAAAAGGGAAAATTTTAACTAGTTTAAAAAAAAGCTTTCACAATATATCTTGGTTTAACAGAAGTTAGTAAAAAGAACGCTTTTCCTTTTCTTGAACTTGCTTGCTCACCCGCTTACACCACTGGAATATAACTTACGAGGCTGGCTTAACCTAAAACTGCAATTGCAGGTTTTTAATCTATGGTTGAAAGGGAGGCTTACGACTTACACGGATCAGCACTTTTTATCTATGGGCTTAGCACTCCAACTAAACTAGATCAATAGGCGACCGGAGGGAGGAGAAGCTGGACCTCTATATGTCAGGGAACTTCCAATGGATTCACCAACCTTTCTTTCAATGGCTTACAGAGAACTCAAATTGAAAAAGGGCATACTTCTTCTGTCCC